AACATAGGGGGAAATGAGGAAATAGAATATGAAAAGAAAATCGAAAGAAATGAATGCAAGGGGATCAGATTCTATTTGTATTATATCTGAAATGAATCTTGGCTATTCGTACCCCTCAACTCAACTCAACTCAACTCAACCCCCCTTCTAATATAGAAGAAGTAGTACCATTCTTTGGGAACGAGAGGAGACACAGTATGAACAAATAAATAAAAAGACGAGGAAACAAAATCGATTTCTTTCTTTAGATACGCTTTACTCATCTATAAATATTCTATATTTCTTAAATAGAAGGGGTATCTCTCCAGCCGCTTAGATGGATAAACATGTATCATGATCTATACTATTAATTAATGACTATGTATGTCGACCAATTTGTAGAATCGATACTCATACAAATAATCCATGTGCCAGGAACCAGATTTGAACTGGTGACACGAGGATTTTCAGTCCTCTGCTCTACCAGCTGAGCTATCCCGACCATTCACGACGCATCATCCTCATTTTAATAGATGACTTGGGTCTATGTCAATTAAAAAGATGAAAAGGGGAGTACAAAGTCTTATCCAGGCCTTGGTGGAATTTCTTAGATCTTCAAAAAAAAAGAAGACTTTGTAAGTTTCAGTACAGTACGAGCGATAATATGATCATTCCAATTTACAATCGGGGTTACTTGCTCAATGATGTTCATTTGTACGTGTATCATATATATCACAAGGTTTGTGAAAAGAAAAAAATTAATGAATGAGAAACATAACGAATTTTGAACCGCTAACGAAATGAGAGTATAGGATAACAATTAGGGAATCAAATGGGCTGGGGATAGAGGGACTTGAACCCTCACGATTTCTAAAGTCGACGGATTTTCCTCTTACTATAAATTTCATTATTGTCGATATTGACATGTAGAATGGGACTCTATCTTTATTCTCGTCCGATTAATCCATTTTTCAAAAGATCTATCAGATTACGATGGAGTAAATGATTTGGTCAATGAATATTCCATTTTTTTTACTTGGAATCGATTCACAGCAATTCTTTCATTTTTCATAGAAACATATAAATAAAAAAAAAAAAAAAGATTCGGGTCGTCATTAATCATTTGGCTTGGAGATAGTATTTCAGTACGTATACTTATACGTATATATAGGTTTATTCTTCATCCTTTCGGGAGTTTCGATGGAAGGATTCCTTTACTAACGCATCGCAGCCAACTCCATTTGTTAGAAGAGCTTCCATTGAGTCTCTGCACCTATCCTTTTTTATTATCACTTTCTGAATCCTTGTTTGTTTTCAGAAAACAGGATTTGGCTCAGGATTGCCCATTTATAATTCCAGGGTTTCTCTGAATTTGAAAGTTATCACTTGGTAGGTTTCCATACCAAGGCTCAATCCAATTAAGTCCGTAGCGTCTACCAATTTCGCCATATCCCCCCTTTTTTTTATTAGGGTCTTGATGCCACTGTTCTTTATTCGTTTATTTATATTAGTATATTAGGCCGGAACCGTTGAATTCATTAGATAGCAGTTCCATATTGAAAGGCGTTTTCTCCTAATTTGGATTTATTGTCTATCTTCTTTCATCTCTATCGGATACTCATATTTGGTCCAATCAGAAAAGATTCGATCAGTTCTGTATTCGAAATGAAATTCAATATACAATATATATGGATATATACCACATATATATTATGTATATTTAATATACATATGTATAATATACATAAATATATATGTGGTATATGTATAAGCTAACATGTTATGCCCCTATTTCTATCATTTTTAGCGTGTAATTTTGAATACTTGAACGGTCGATTCGTTTTTTTCGTTTTAGCTTTCACCTTTCCGAATGAAAACACCGGAATGTTTCATTATGATCTGGATTGCGTTTATATAGATTGCACTTTTCTTTTTCATTTTTTTCTTCCCCTTTTCTTAGGGCAGACCTTCTATAACAATAACATAAATAACATAAAAAAAAGAACTAAAAAGGAAATTTTTTATTATAATATTTTTATAATATTAATTATTAATTCTTTATTATAATAATTATAATTATAATAATTATAATATTTTTTATATTATAAACATTAATATTATAATATTCAAAAATAATTACAAAGTCATTTTTTAATTCAAAAAAAAATCTTACTATCTAATCAAGATATTGATTATTGATAAACATATAGTTGATAAAAAAAATCGAAATTATATAGCGCTATATTAATTGTTATGTTAAGTGCTATGTTTTATAATATTCAAATATCCAATATTTCTTTGAACTTCTATTCTATATTCTTCTCTCCAATCATATGAATTATGAACAGTTAATAGCTAAGATCCCAGTAGTTTACTAAATTCCTATGCGTGTACAATTTATGTTATGCGAGCCCGCTTAGCTCAGAGGTTAGAGCATCGCATTTGTAATGCGATGGTCATCGGTTCGATTCCGATAGCTGGCTTTTCTCCATCTGTTTGATTTTTTTTTTTTTTACAAAAT